AATTGGATCGGTGAATCTTTTTTTAGTCATTTATTGCATGATAAATGACTACAAGTGACGGAGATACACGATTTAAATAACGAAAGATCCAATATTTAAAAATTGTATCAAGAATGACTGGAAAGGTAGAAACTAGACCCGATAAAATTTGCTCATAATGAGCAAACCCAAAATCTTTGTAAATATAACCAATCATTAGTTCCCAACCGTGAGGCGAATGGAATCCGATACATAAATCAGTTAATAAAAGAATCGAAAAAGCTTTAATTGTATCACTTAAATTATATAGGAATTCTTGAACCCAAGAATTCAGAATAAAAAGCTTTTCCTTACCCCAAAAGGAATAACCACTTAGAATAACGAAAGATATTAGATTTGTCGAGAAGTGCAAGATTGTATGGATACGATACTCATTGTGTATCTTGAGGAATTGGATCGTTTCTTTGTGGATTCCTAGACGAAATTGTTGTAAATCGGTTTCTGGGTATTCCTTTATCATTTCATCCAGCTGGAATAGTTCCTCTAATTGTATGAATTTTTCTAGAACACTTTTTTCTTGAATATCATTCAAAAAAGTTTCGCGTTGTCTAGTATTCCACCAATTAGTAATCCAAGTTTTCAAACTTTTATTACAGCAGAGAGAGATCAACCAGGGCAAAAAGACTATAGATGTAAAATAAAAAAAAGGAATGAATGCTTTCTTTTTTGCCATTTTGAATCTGTGAATTGTTAATGAACCTACCGCATTTATTGATTCTATTAGATCTACTATTTCTATCGAGCATGAGTTTCTATTCTAATAGAATGTATTGAGCCTATAATCCCTTTTATCTTTTTCTTTTGATTCAATACTTAGTCTTTGCTTTGAATCTAGAAAGAATACAGAAATAGACTCAGAATACACTTCCAACTTGAATCAAGAAAAAAATGGGATTTCCAGGATGTTATTCCCCCTTTTTTCGATCAATACTAAAAGAACTTTTTCAAATTTTTCAAATAAAAAAAATATGATTCTATTTTCGAGACGAATAAACTCCCTTTCTTTTCTATCAAATATATAAAAAAAATGAGCATAAAAGAATAGATGAATGTTCAATTGAAAAAAAAAGAAATTCTTTAGTTTTTTCTTCCTACTGCCAAAGCATTTAGTCTTTAAAAATGAATTCATTTCAAAATACTTCAATTGGTACACGCAAGAAGTAAGCCAATTCAGCAGCTTTTTGCTCAATTTCTCGTGTAGTAAAATTCTCATCAGTACGAATTAAAGGAATAGCCCCTTGACCTCGAATTTCCATATAAAGGACACGCCGAGCAGAAACACCCTCTTTAACTTCTATTCTGATGGACTGAATATCTTTCATAAGGAATCGTAAAAAGATGCGACGGCTTTTTCCAGGAAATCCCCAACGAAAAATACGCACTATCCCTTCTTTTCGGTCGAAAAGATCATAACCACTACCCACATTCCACAAAATAGTGCACCACAAATAGCAACTAATAAAGAGACCTGCGATCCCATAGAAAGACATCACAATCCCTTGTGGAAAAAAAATGATTTGCTGAGACGCAAATAATGATATAAAATTTCTACCAAGATAACTGGAAGTTCCAACCAATAAGAATCCCAATGAACCTAAAAATAGGATAAAGGCCCAGCAGAAATTACTTGTTTTTCGAGACCCCGTTATAAATTCGATCCATAGAGATTCTGATCGCCAACTCATATATATTAGATCCAGTTATAAAATTTTTTGGAATTGAGAAAAAATGACTTTCCTTTTTTTGTTTTCAAAGTAACTCTCATCAACTATTTTGTTGTGCACCTTTACCTTAGGAGTAATTCATCGAATTGTTTATATCTAAAATAATAACATCTCCTTCCTTTATATGATTCCCTATAACTATATACATACAAATAAATACATTGACTTGAATTTCATACAGCGGCCCAATGATGATCCATTTTTCAAAAGAGCACAAATTTAGTTACCCATATCATTTACACATGCATAAAAGCTTTTTTTAGTTATGTTTGTAGGAATCTATGTGTTATACAATATTCTACCAAACGGGTCTTATCGAATCGAAGTTTTTAAAATAAAAAAGGGAGTGCTACGATTCGGTCTCATCCGATCTAAAAAATCTTATTTTTTTGAATATGAAGAAATAAAGAAGCCATTGCAAGTGCCGGAAAGACTAGGCCTACTAAAGGCACAAAAATAGAGGGTAAGTTATTGAAAGTTGTCATAAAATGGGGTACCTCAATTTAATATTTGTACCTGTTATTGTTATATTCTGAATTCTAAAGATATCTTAGAATATCTTGTATTTTTATTATTTCTATTATATATATTATATAATTATACTAAGTATCTTTAAGTAAATATATATCTAATACTAATATACAACCTAATAGAAATATATAGAATAGAACCTAATAGAAATAAAATAAAAAAATAGGTACAAGAAACGCCAAACTAAATAAATGGACTTATTCATC